GTCTTTGTAGCTTACACAAAGCATAGCACTGAAGATGCTAAGACGGTCGCTACAAACGCACCCAAAGACAAAAGACTTAGTCCTAACCTTACTGTTGGTTGTTGCTAGAATTATACATGCAAGTATCCGCGCGCCAGTGTAGAAGCCCTAGGCACCCTAATTTTAGGTCAATAGGAGCAGGCATCAGGCACACTTTCATTAGTAGCCCAAGACGCCTTGCAATTGCCACGCCCCCACGGGTATTCAGCAGTAGTTAACATTAAGCAATGAGTGAAAACTTGACTTAGTCATAGCAAATCAGGGTCGGTAAATCCTGTGCCAGCCACCGCGGTCAGACAGGAGACCCAAATCAACATTATAACGGCGTAAAGCGTGGTTCTATGTTATCCAAGTAGCTAAGATTAAAAGACATCTGAGTTGTTATAAGCCAAAGATGTCCATAAGGCCACTATTCAAAGAAAATCTTAGACCAACGATTAATTGAAACCCACGAAAGCCAGGGCCCAAACTGGGATTAGATACCCCACTATGCCTGGCCCTAAATCTTGATGCTCGATCTTACCGGAGCATCCGCCCGAGAACTACGAGCACTAACGCTTAAAACTCTAAGGACTTGGCGGTGCTCCAAAACCACCTAGAGGAGCCTGTTCTGTAATCGATGATCCACGATATACCTTACCATTCCTTGCTCAAAACAGCCTATATACCGCCGTCGCCAGCCCACCCTCCATGAAGGATCAACAGTGGACGCAATAGCCCTAACCCGCTAGTAAGACAGGTCAAGGTATAGCCCATGGAATGGGAGCAATGGGCTACATTTTCTAGATTAGAACATACGGCAAAGGTGCCTGAAACGGCCCCTGGAAGGCGGATTTAGCAGTAAAGTGGGACAAGCGAGCCCTCTTTAAGCCGGCTCTGGAGCACGTACATACCGCCCGTCACCCTCCTCAAAAGCGNACCCCCCCCCCCCATAACTTAATAAGCTACTCAGCCGAAGAGGAGGTAAGTCGTAACAAGGTAAGTGTACCGGAAGGTGTACTTAGAATACCAAGACGTAGCTTTAATAAAAGCATTCAGCTTACGCCTGAAAGATATCCGCTTATACCGGATCGTCTTGATTTGCCAAACTCTAGCCCAATACACATGACCTGGAATAACAAAGCTATCCACATACCTAACCAAAGCATTTGCCAGTCCTAGTATAGGTGATAGAAAAGACACCATTGGAGCGATAGAGACTACGTACCGTAAGGGAAAGATGAAATAATAATGAAATAACTAAGCTAAAAACAGCAAAGATCAACCCTTGTACCTTTTGCATCATGGTCTAGCAAGAAAAACCAAGCAAAATGAATTTAAGTTTGCCCTCCCGAAACCCAAGCGAGCTACCTATGAGCAGCTACTACTGAGCGAACCCGTCTCTGTTGCAAAAGAGTGGGATGACTTGTAGGTAGGGGTGAAAAGCCAATCGAGCTGGGTGATAGCTGGTTGCCTGTGAAACGAATCTAAGTTCACTCTTAGCTCTTCTCCAAGGAAACTAAGAACCCTAATGAAGCGAGCTAAGGGATATTTAAAGGAGGTACAGCTCCTTTAAAAAAGAATACAATCTCCACGAGCGGATAAATAACCTATGTACAAAAATACTGTGGGCCCTCAAGCAGCCATCAACAAAGAGTGCGTTAAAGCTCTGTGCAACAAAAATATCTACACCATATGAATCCCTCATCACTAACAGGCTAACCTATAATACAATAGGAGAATTAATGCTAGAATGAGTAACCAGGGTCCTCCCTCTTCGACGCAAGCTTACATCTGTACATTATTAACAAGTACCAAATATACGACAAATCAAACAAGCACAGTATTAAACACCTTGTTAACCCGACAGAGGAGCGTCCACTAAGAAAGATTAAAACCTGTAAAAGGAACTAGGCAAACGTCAAGGCCCGACTGTTTACCAAAAACATAGCCTTCAGCAAACCAACATACAAGTATTGAAGGTGACGCCTGCCCGGTGACATGTGTTTAACGGCCGCGGTATCCTAACCGTGCAAAGGTAGCGCAATCAATTGTCCCGTAAATCGGGACTAGTATGAATGGCTATACGAGGTCTTAACTGTCTCTTACAGGCAATCGGTGAAATTGATCTCCCTGTACAAAAGCAGGGATAAACACATAAGACGAGAAGACCCTGTGGAACTTCAAAAACAGCAGCCACCCCTACATACCTACTCACCCACCTGGGTTCACTTACCTAAAGGGCTACTGGCTTGCATTTTTTCGGTTGGGGCGACCTTGGAGCAAAACAAAACCTCCAAATATTGGACCATACATCCAGACTAAGAGCTACCTCTCAACGTGCTAATAGCAACCAGATCCAATATAATTGACCAATGGACCAAGCTACCCCAGGGATAACAGCGCAATCTCCTTCGAGAGTCCATATCGACAAGGAGGTTTACGACCTCGATGTTGGATCAGGACATCCTAGTGGTGCAGCCGCTACTAAGGGTTCGTTTGTTCAACGATTAATAGTCCTACGTGATCTGAGTTCAGACCGGAGTAATCCAGGTCGGTTTCTATCTATGATGAGCTCTTCCCAGTACGAAAGGATAGGAAAAGCAAGGCCAATACTACAGGCAAGCCTTCGCCTTAAGTAATGAAACCAACTAAATTACAAAAGGCTATCACCTCCAACCACGTCCTAGAAAAGGACCAAGCTAGCGTGGCAGAGCTCGGTAAATGCATAAGGCTTAAGTCCTTTAACCCAGAGGTTCAAATCCTCTCCCTAGCTCCATCCCCTCCCCCATGATAGCCAACCACCCACTCTTAATTAACCTCACAATAATCCTCTCCTATGCCCTACCCATCCTAATCGCAGTAGCCTTCCTAACACTAGTAGAACGCAAAATCCTAAGTTATATACAAGGCCGAAAAGGCCCAAACATCGTAGGTCCCTTTGGACTCCTACAACCCTTAGCAGACGGAATTAAACTTTTTATCAAAGAGCCCATCCGCCCATCAACTTCCTCCCCAATCCTATTCATCACAACCCCAATACTAGCCCTCCTACTTGCAATCTCAATCTGAGCCCCACTTCCCCTGCCATTCTCCCTCACAGACCTCAACCTAGGTATACTATTCCTACTTGCCATATCTAGCCTAGCAGTATACTCCATTCTATGATCAGGCTGAGCATCCAACTCAAAATACGCTCTAATTGGCGCACTCCGAGCAGTAGCTCAAACCATCTCCTATGAAGTAACCCTGGCAATCATCCTACTATCCATAGTCCTCCTAACCGGAAACTACTCTCTAAGCACTTTTGCAATTGCCCAGGAACCACTCTACCTCATCTTCCCATGCTGACCTCTCGCTATAATATGATACGTCTCTACACTTGCCGAAACAAACCGCGCCCCATTCGACCTGACAGAAGGGGAATCAGAGCTGGTTTCTGGGTTCAATGTAGAGTACGCAGCAGGGCCCTTCGCCCTATTCTTCCTAGCTGAATACGCCAATATCATACTAATAAACACATTGACTGCCATCTTATTCTTCAACCCAAGCCTCCTCAACCTTCCCCAAGAGCTATTTCCACTAGTATTAGCCACAAAAACCCTCCTATTATCAGCAGGGTTCCTATGGATTCGTGCATCCTACCCTCGATTTCGCTACGACCAACTCATACATCTTCTATGAAAAAACTTCCTCCCCCTAACACTAGCCCTATGCTTATGGCATATTAGCCTACCCATCTGCTATGCAGGTTTACCCCCTTACCTAAGATGCACCAGGAAATGTGCCTGAACTCCAAAGGGTCACTATGATAAAGTGAACATAGAGGTATACCAGTCCTCTCATTTCCTACAACCTTAGAAAGACAGGAATCGAACCTGTACTAGAGGAATCAAAGCCCTCTATACTTCCCTTATATTACTTCCTAGTAGGGTAAGCTAAACAAGCTATCGGGCCCATACCCCGAAAATGATGGTTCAACTCCTTCCCCTATTAATGACCCCCCAAGCAAAACTAATCTTTACCATTAGCCTGATTCTAGGAACAACCATCACAATCTCAAGCAACCACTGAGTTATAGCTTGAACTGGCCTAGAAATCAATACCCTCGCCATTCTACCACTAATCTCAAAATCCCACCACCCACGAGCTATTGAAGCTGCAACCAAGTACTTCCTGACGCAAGCAGCCGCATCAACCTTAATCCTATTCTCCAGCATAACCAATGCATGGTATACCGGCCAATGAGACATCACCCAAATAACCCACCCCTTATCATGCCTAATCCTAACTTCAGCCATTGCAATAAAACTAGGACTGGCCCCATTCCACTTTTGATTCCCAGAAGTACTTCAAGGCTCCCCTTTAACCACTGGCCTACTCTTGTCCACAGTCATGAAATTCCCACCAATCACCCTCCTCCTCATAACATCACACTCCCTTAACCCCACATTATTAACCATCATAGCAATTTTATCCGCAGCTCTAGGAGGATGAATAGGGCTGAACCAAACACAAACCCGAAAAATCCTGGCTTTCTCCTCCATCTCCCACCTGGGATGAATAACCATTGTCATCTCTTACAGCCCTAAACTCACTCTACTAAACTTCTACATCTATATCCTAATAACCACAGCCATCTTCCTAGCCTTAAACACAAATAAAGTACTCAAACTATCCACCCTAATAACTACATGAACAAAAAATCCCCCATTAAACATGATACTATTCTTAACCCTCCTCTCACTTGCAGGACTCCCACCACTAACAGGCTTCCTGCCAAAATGACTCATCATCCAAGAACTAACAAAACAAAGCATGGCCCCAGCCGCAATAATAATCTCTATACTCTCTCTACTAGGACTATTCTTTTACCTCCGCCTTGCATACTGCGCAACAATTACATTGCCACCACATACTACAAACCACATAAAACAATGACGCAATAGCAAGCCCACTAACACCTCCATCGCTGTACTAACTGTCACATCCACCATACTCCTACCTATCTCCCCCTTAATTCTTACCACAATCTAAGAAACTTAGGATTACTTAAACCGGGGGCCTTCAAAGCCTCAAACAAGAGTTAAACCCTCTTAGTTTCTGTTAAGATCCGCAGGACACTACCCTGCATCACCTGAATGCAACCCAGGCACTTTAATTAAGCTAGGACCTTCACCACTACACTAGACAGATGGGCTTCGATCCCATAATACTATAGTTAACAGCTATATGCCCCAACCAACAGGCTTCTGCCTAAGACTCCGGCGCAGCATTAATGCGCATCAATGAGCTTGCAACTCACCATGAACTTCACTACAGAGCCGATAAGAAGAGGAATTGAACCTCTGTAAAAAGGACTACAGCCTAACGCTTAAACACTCAGCCATCTTACCTGTGACATTCATTAACCGATGACTTTTCTCCACCAACCACAAAGACATCGGTACCCTATACCTTATTTTCGGTGCATGAGCCGGAATAGTGGGTACCGCCCTAAGCCTCCTCATCCGAGCAGAACTAGGCCAACCTGGCGCTCTACTAGGAGACGATCAAATCTATAACGTGATCGTCACGGCCCACGCTTTCGTAATAATCTTCTTCATAGTAATGCCCATCATAATCGGGGGATTCGGAAACTGACTGGTCCCACTAATAATTGGTGCCCCAGACATAGCATTCCCCCGAATAAACAACATAAGCTTCTGACTACTACCCCCATCATTCTTACTGCTCCTAGCCTCTTCCACAGTTGAAGCTGGTGCAGGAACAGGATGAACCGTATATCCACCCCTAGCCGGCAACCTAGCCCACGCCGGAGCCTCAGTAGACCTAGCCATCTTCTCCCTCCACCTAGCAGGTATCTCCTCTATTCTAGGAGCAATCAACTTCATTACAACAGCAATCAACATAAAACCACCTGCCCTGACACAATACCAAACCCCTCTGTTCGTGTGATCCGTTCTAATTACCGCAGTACTACTCCTTCTATCTCTACCCGTACTCGCTGCCGGAATCACAATACTGCTCACCGACCGCAACCTTAACACTACTTTCTTCGACCCAGCAGGAGGAGGTGACCCAGTACTCTATCAACACCTCTTCTGATTCTTTGGACACCCAGAAGTCTACATCCTCATCCTTCCAGGATTCGGGATCATCTCGCACGTTGTAGCATACTATGCAGGAAAAAAAGAACCATTCGGCTACATAGGAATAGTATGAGCTATGCTCTCTATCGGATTCCTAGGTTTCATCGTATGAGCCCATCACATATTCACAGTAGGAATAGACGTAGACACCCGAGCATACTTTACATCCGCCACCATAATCATTGCCATCCCTACCGGCATCAAAGTATTCAGCTGACTGGCAACTTTACACGGAGGAACCATTAAATGAGATCCCCCAATACTATGAGCCCTAGGCTTCATCTTCCTCTTCACAATCGGAGGCCTCACAGGCATTGTCCTAGCAAACTCTTCACTAGACATTGCCCTTCACGACACCTACTATGTAGTAGCACACTTCCACTACGTCCTGTCAATAGGAGCAGTATTTGCTATCCTAGCCGGATTCACACACTGATTCCCTCTATTTACAGGTTACACACTACACTCAACATGAGCCAAAATCCACTTTGGAGTAATATTCGTAGGAGTTAACCTCACTTTCTTCCCCCAACATTTCCTAGGCCTAGCCGGCATACCTCGACGATACTCAGACTACCCAGACGCCTACACACTATGAAACACCATCTCATCGGTAGGCTCCCTAATCTCCCTAACAGCCGTAATTATGCTAATATTCATTATCTGAGAAGCATTAGCATCCAAACGTAAAGTCCTCCAACCAGAACTAACAAGCACTAACATCGAATGAATCCACGGCTGCCCACCCCCTTATCACACTTTTGAAGAGCCTGCATTCGTTCAAACCCAAGAAAGGGAGGAATCGAACCCCCATATGTTGGTTTCAAGCCAACCGCATAGGCCACTCATGCTTCTTTCTTATTAAGAGGTGTTAGTAAAACAATTACATAGCCTTGTCAAGACTAAATTACAGGTGAAACCCCTGTACACCTCAATACAATGGCCAACCACTCACAATTTACCTTCCAAGATGCTTCATCCCCTATTATAGAAGAACTCATACAATTCCACGACCATACCCTAATAGTCGCACTAGCTATCTGCACCCTAGTACTATATATCCTAACCTCAGTCCTCACCGGAAAACTAACATCCAACACAGCCGATGCACAGGCTATTGAACTCATCTGAACGATCCTCCCAGCTGCCGTACTCATTACACTAGCCCTGCCGTCACTACGGATCCTCTACATAATAGACGAAATCAATGAGCCTGCTCTTACCCTAAAAGCCATCGGTCATCAATGGTACTGATCCTACGAATACACTGACTTCAAGAACCTCACATTCGACTCATACATAACACCAACAACAGACTTACCACTAGGACATTTCCGACTTCTAGAAGTAGACCATCGAGTCATCGTTCCAACAGAATCCACTATCCGTGTTATTGTAACCGCTGACGATGTACTCCACTCATGAGCCGTACCAAGCCTAGGCGTAAAAACCGATGCGATCCCAGGACGCCTAAATCAAACTTCATTCCTAGCCAACCGAACCGGAATTTTCTACGGACAATGCTCAGAAATCTGTGGAGCAAACCACAGCTTCATACCAATCGTAGTGGAATCCGTCCCCCTAGCTAACTTCGAGAACTGATCCTCCCTACTATCATCATAACCATTAAGAAGCTATGGAACAGCACTAGCCTTTTAAGCTAGAGAAAGAGGGATATCCCCCCTCCTTAATGATATGCCACAACTAAATCCAACCCCTTGATTTTTTATCATGCTAATTTCATGATTGACCTTCTCCCTAATCATCCAACCCAAACTTCTATCATTTCTATCAACCAACCCTCCATCTAACAAAACCCAAACAACTTACACTACCACCCCTTGAACCTGACCATGAACCTAAGCTTTTTCGACCAATTCTCAAGTCCCTCCCTCTTGGGCATCCCCCTAATTCTCATCTCAATAACATTTCCAGCCCTACTACTTCCATCTCTTGACAACCGATGAATTACCAACCGCCTTTCAACCATTCAGCTATGAACAACTAACCTAATCACGAAACAATTAATAACTCCATTAAACAAAAAAGGCCACAAATGAGCATTAGTTCTAACCTCACTAATGATCTTCCTACTCCTAATTAACCTGCTAGGGCTACTACCCTACACCTTCACCCCAACTACTCAACTATCAATAAACCTAGCCCTGGCTTTTCCACTATGACTTGCCACACTCCTCACAGGACTGCGCAACCAACCCTCTGCCTCTCTAAGCCACCTCCTACCAGAAGGCACTCCAACTTTACTAATCCCAGCCCTAATCCTAATTGAGACAACAAGCCTACTCATACGCCCACTAGCCCTAGGCGTACGCCTAACGGCAAACCTAACAGCAGGACACCTTCTCATTCAGCTAGTATCCACAGCCACAATCGCCCTCTTCTCAACAATGCCCACAATTTCGCTACTAACCCTCCTAATCCTACTTCTACTAACAATCCTCGAAGTGGCTGTAGCTATAATCCAAGCATACGTTTTCGTGCTACTACTAAGCTTGTACCTCCAAGAAAACATCTAAAACCCCTCCCAATGGCACACCAAGCACACTCCTATCACATAGTAGACCCCAGCCCATGACCCATCCTCGGAGCCTCAGCTGCCCTTCTCACTACCTCTGGTCTCACCATATGATTCCACTATAACTCCCCATACCTATTAATTATAGGTTTAACCTCCACTGCCCTGGTAATACTCCAATGATGACGTGACATTGTACGAGAAAGTACATTCCAAGGCCACCACACCCCTACCGTACAAAAAGGCCTACGTTACGGCATAGTCCTATTCATCACATCAGAAGCCTTCTTTTTCCTAGGCTTCTTCTGGGCTTTTTTCCATTCAAGCCTAGCCCCCACTCCACAATTAGGAGGTCAATGACCACCAGTTGGCATTAAACCCCTAAACCCAATAGAAGTGCCACTTCTGAACACCGCTATCCTACTAGCATCAGGAGTCACCGTTACATGAGCCCACCATAGCATTACAGAAGCTCGCCGAAAACAAGCAATCTTCGCCTTAACCCTTACAGTCCTATTAGGTTTCTACTTCACCGCCCTACAAGCCATAGAATATTACGAAGCCCCATTCTCAATCGCAGACGGAGTGTATGGCTCTACCTTTTTCGTTGCTACCGGATTCCACGGACTACACGTAATCATCGGCTCCACATTCCTACTAGTCTGCCTCCTACGCCTTGCTAAATACCATTTTACATCAAACCACCACTTCGGATTCGAAGCGGCAGCTTGATACTGACACTTCGTAGACGTCGTTTGACTATTCCTCTACATTACAATCTACTGATGAGGTTCTTACTCTTCTAGTATACTTATTACAATTGACTTCCAATCTTTAGAATCTGGTTTAACCCCAGAGAAGAGTAATGAACATAATCATACTAATAATCACACTATCCCTATCTCTGAGCATCCTTTTAACAGCACTAAACTTCTGACTGGCCCAAATAAACCCCGACTCAGAGAAACTATCGCCCTACGAATGCGGCTTCGACCCGCTGGGATCTGCGCGCCTGCCCTTCTCAATTCGATTCTTCCTGGTGGCTATTCTCTTCCTACTATTTGACTTAGAAATTGCCCTCCTCCTACCCCTACCATGAGCCACCCAACTGGAAACCCCTGCCCTCACCATAACCTGAGCCTTTGCTCTTATCCTCATCCTCACCCTCGGCCTAGTCTACGAATGAATACAGGGGGGCCTAGAATGAGCAGAATAAGAAAGTTAGTCTAATCCAAGACGGTTGATTTCGGCTCAACAGATTATAGATAACACCCTATAACTTTCTTCATGACCGCTCTCCACCTAAGCTTTTACGCAGCCTTCACCATAAGCAGCCTAGGCCTAGCTTTCCACCGAACTCACCTTATCTCAGCCCTACTGTGTCTAGAGAGCATAACACTATCTATATATGTAGCTCTATCCATATGACCCATCCAAACACAAACACCCTCACCCACTCTCCTGCCAGTTCTCATACTAACATTCTCCGCCTGTGAAGCGGGCACAGGATTAGCACTCCTAGTCGCCTCCACCCGCACCCACGGCTCAGACCACCTACACAACTTTAACCTCTTACAATGCTAAAAATCATCATACCAACCATTATACTCCTTCCATTAACCTTCCTGTCCCCATGCAAATACTTGTGGACTAACACCACAATGTACAGCCTACTAATCGCCGCTCTAAGCCTACAATGACTAGTACCCACCTACTACCCAAACAAAGGATTAACCCCCTGAACCTCCATCGACCAAATCTCCACACCACTACTAGTCCTATCCTGCTGACTACTCCCTCTAATACTCATAGCAAGCCAAAACCACCTAGAACAAGAACCTACAATCCGCAAACGAATCTTTATCACAACATTAATCATAGCTCAACCATTCATTTTAATCGCCTTCTCAGCATCAGAGCTAATACTATTCTACATCACATTTGAAGCAACCCTAATCCCCACCTTAGTATTAATCACCCGATGAGGCAGCCAACCAGAACGACTAAGCGCTGGAATCTACCTATTATTCTATACACTCGCCACTTCACTCCCACTACTAATTGCCATCCTACACATTCAAAACCAAATCGGCACCCTGTACTTCCCCATACTCAAACTGACACATCCAACATCACCATCCTCTTGGACAGGACTAATCTCCACCCTAGCTCTCCTCATAGCATTCATAGTCAAAGCCCCCCTATATGGCCTACACCTATGACTACCAAAAGCCCATGTAGAAGCCCCAATTGCTGGTTCAATACTTCTCGCCGCATTACTACTAAAGTTAGGAGGGTACGGCATCATACGACTCACACTACTAACTAACCCCTCACTAAATAACCTTCACTACCCCTTCATTGTCCTAGCACTATGAGGTGCACTAATAACTAGCGCTATCTGCCTACGACAAATCGACTTAAAGTCTCTGATTGCCTACTCCTCAGTAAGCCATATAGGACTAGTCATCGCCGCAACCATAATCCAGACTCAATGAGCATTTACAGGAGCAATAATACTAATAATTGCACACGGCCTCACCTCTTCAATACTATTCTGCTTAGCCAACACCAACTACGAACGTACCCATAGCCGCATTCTCCTTCTGACGCGAGGTATCCAACCTATACTACCCCTCATAGCCACCTGATGATTACTAGCAAACCTAACAAACATAGCCCTGCCCCCAACAATCAACCTCATAGCAGAACTAACCATCATAATCGCCCTATTCAACTGGTCATCTATCACACTTATCATAACAGGAACTGCAATCTTACTAACCGCCTCATACACCCTATACATACTAACTACTACACAACGAGGAACAATCCCATCCCACATTACATCTATCCAGAACTCCACAACACGAGAACACCTACTAATAGCCCTACACATTATCCCTATAGCCCTCCTCATTTTAAAGCCCGAACTCATTTCCGGTGTCCCAATATGCAGATATAGTTTAAACCAAAACATTAGACTGTGATTCTAAAAATAGAAGTTAAAATCTTCTTACCTGCCGAGGGGTGGTTAAAACAACAGGAACTGCTAACTCCTGCATCTGAGCATAAAACCTCAGCCCCCTTAACTTTCAAAGGATAATAGTAATCCAATGGTCTTAGGAGCCACTCATCTTGGTGCAAATCCAAGTGAAAGTAATGGATCTCTCACTAATCCTCAACACTACCATACTACTAACCCTAACAACCCTACTAACCCCTATCATCCTACCACTCCTATCAGACAAACTCAAAAACACTCCAACTACCATCACAAACACAGTCAAAATATCCTTCCTAATCAGCCTCATTCCAATAACAATCCATATCTATTCAGGATCAGAAAGTCTCCTTTCACTATGAGAATGAAAATTCATCATAAACTTTAAAATCCCCATCAGCCTAAAAATAGACTTCTACTCCCTCACATTCTTCCCTATCGCCCTATTCGTATCCTGATCTATCCTACAATTCGCATCATGATACATAGCCTCTGACCCACATATCACAAAATTTTTTACCTATCTCCTGCTGTTCCTAATCGCCATACTCACCCTAGTAATCGCTAACAACCTATTCGTACTATTTATCGGGTGAGAAGGGGTAGGAATCATATCATTCCTACTAATCAGCTGATGACACGGACGAGCAGACGCCAACACCGCTGCTCTCCAAGCCGTCTTATACAATCGAGTCGGAGACGTAGGACTAATCCTATGCATAGCATGACTAGCCTACACTATAAACACCTGAGAAATCCAACAACTCTCCCCCACATCCGAAACCCCAATTCTACCCCTATTAGGCCTCATCCTAGCTGCAACAGCTAAATCCGCACAATTCGGCCTTCACCCCTGACTACCAGCAGCCATAGAAGGACCAACCCCCGTATCCGCCTTACTCCACTCCAGCACAATAGTAGTAGCAGGAATTTTCCTTCTCATCCGCATGAACCCTCTATTTAACAACAACCCAACCGCTCTCACTTTATGTCTATGCTTAGGGGCAATATCTACACTATTTGCAGCTACATGCGCATTAACTCAAAACGACATCAAAAAAATCATCGCATTTTCCACCTCCAGCCAATTAGGGCTAATAATAGTAGCCATTGGCCTAAACCTCCCACAACTAGCCTTCCTTCACATCGCAACACACGCGTTCTTCAAAGCCATACTATTCTTATGTGCAGGTTCCATTATCCATAACCTCAATGGTGAACAAGACATTCGAAAAATAGGAGGCCTACAAAACATGCTACCAACAACCACTGCATGTCTCACCATCGGCAATATGGCCTTAATAGGAACCCCATTTCTAGCAGGATTCTACTCAAAAGACCAAATCATCGAAAACCTAAACACCTCATACCTAAACTCATGAGCTCTTCTATTAACCCTACTAGCCACATCATTCACCGCAGTTTATACAATCCGTATAACCACATTAGTTCAAGCAGGATTCGTACGAATCCCCCCTCTCACCCCAATAAACGAAAACAACCCCAAAGTAATTTCACCCATCACTCGACTTGCCATCGGAAGCATTACAATAGGCTTCATCATTACTTCATACATCCCTCCTATCAAAACACCACCAATAACCATACCACTATCAATCAAGGTTACAGCCCTCCTAGTCACAGCCCTAGGAATTGCTCTAGCACTAGAAATGTCAAAACTAACCCAAACACTCCTCCTCACAAAACAAAACCCATTCTACAACTTCTCTGTATCCTTAGGATACTTCAACCCCTTAACACACCGCTTCAACGCAACAAACCTACTAACTGGAGGACAAAACATTGCTTCCCACCTCGTAGACCTCTCCTGATTCAAACTACTAGGACCTGAAGGATTAGCCAACATACAACTCACAGCATCCAAAACCACCACCACCCTACACTCAGGAATAATCAAAGCCTATCTAGGAACTTTTGCACTATCCATCCTTATCATCCTCCTGTCCATACACAGAACCTACCTAATGGCTCTCAATCTTCGAAAAAACCACCCCATCCTAAAAATCGTCAACGACGCCCTAATCGACCTTCCAACACCATCAAACATCTCATCTTGATGAAACTTCGGATCATTACTAGGTGTCTGCCTAATCACGCAAATTGTAACCGGACTACTACTAGCCATACACTACACAGCAGACACCTCATTAGCCTTCTCCTCCGTAGCCCACATGTGCCGAGACGTACAATTTGGCTGACTAATCCGAAACATACATGCAAACGGAGCATCCTTCTTCTTCATCTGCATCTACCTCCACATCGGCCGAGGCATCTACTACGGCTCGTACCTCAACAAAGAAACCTGAAATGTAGGAGTCATCCTCCTATTAACCCTAATGGCCACTGCCTTTGTAGGATACGTACTGCCATGAGGACAAATATCATTCTGAGGTGCTACAGTCATCACTAACCTCTTTTCAGCTATCCCTTACATCGGCCAAACACTAGTAGAATGGGCCTGAGGAGGTTTCTCAGTAGACAACCCTACACTAACTCGATTCTTCGCCTTACATTTCCTTCTTCCATTCGTCATCGCAGGTCTCACATTAGTCCACCTCACCCTACTACACGAATCCGGATCCAACAACCCCCTAGGAATCCCATCAGACTGTGACAAAATCCCATTCCACCCATACTACTCCACAAAAGACATTGTAGGCTTTGCACTAATATTCATCCCCCTCGCCTCCCTAGCACTATTTGCCCCTAACCTCCTAGGAGACCCAGAAAACTTCACGCCCGCCAACCCTCTGGCCACCCCTCCCCACATCAAACCAGAATGATACTTCCTATTCGCCTACGCTATCTTACGATCCATCCCAAACAAACTTGGAGGCGTACTAGCCCTAGCCGCCTCCGTACTAGTCCTTTTCCTAATACCCCTACTACATACATCCAAACTACGATCCATAACTTTCCGACCACTATCACAAATCCTATTCTGAACCCTAGTAGCCAACCTTCTTATCCTTACCTGAGTAGGAAGCCAGCCAGTAGAACACCCATTCATCATCATCGGACAGCTGGCCTCAGTATCCTACTTCACGATCATTCTGATCCTATTCCCACTCGTATCCATTCTAGAAAACAAATTACTCAAACTTTAACTCTAATAGTTTATATAAAACATTGGTCTTGTAAACCAAAGATTGAAGACTACAAATCTTCTTAGAGTTTTACCAGTAAAACGACATAAGGGGACCCCCCCCCTCCCCCCCCGCAGGCGTTTTTCTGCTTATACAGGGTATGTGGTACTTTGCATTACATTTATGTACCCCATCAGACACTATGTTATTGCTGGACTTTCCAAATACTTAGCAACTTCTCCTCCACTAAATTCTCAAACACTTTAGCCCACGAGATAATGTGCGGACAGTTCCACCCCCAGACACATCCTTGCTTCAGGTACCATCTAACCCAACTGATCCTACCCAAAACACCCACACAAGCGTCACACAAGATCGACCTTGTTTCCATATACTCAACTACCTTCCTACACACGAGGAATGTCCCAGTACTCCCTTGCATTATCGAAGTCATACCATTCGCCCACCTCCTAAATCAATGATCTTCCAACAGCCTTCAAGCACTCCCAAGCCAGAGAACCTGGTTATCTCTTGATCGTAAACCTCACGAGAACCGAGCTACTCAACGTCAGTTATACTTTCGGTTATTGGCTTCAGGGTCATACTTTCCCTCTTACCCTCGAGGCCCAACTTGCTCTTTTGCGCCACCCGTGGTAATTTCAGGTACACAACTTGGTTACCTCCCTCCTCACTTGCTCCCCACAGGTACAAGTGGTCGGCCTGCATACTCCTCCCTCTGCCTCGTTATCGCGGCATTTTGCCTCCCTTCCCCTTCTCTTCTTCCCGGCGTCTTCAATAAACCCTTCCAGTGCGTAGCAGGAGTTATCTTCCTCTTGACATGTCCATCATATGACCGTCGAGCTACTGAATCCCCTCAAGCGCCCACTGAGTGTCATGGTTGAAGGATAAGTTCGTCGCAAACTTGACACTGATGCACTTTGACCGCATTCATGGCCCCCGCGCCGTTACCTTATTAGGCACTGTATAATGCAATGCTTGCCGGACATGCTTAATTTATTCCCACTTTCTAGGAACTTTCAGCTAAAACACACTTTTTCACCCCCATTTGTTTTTTTTTTTTTCTTTTCTTTTTATCGTGATTTTTTCATTCAATCAACAAAAAAATTAACTGATTTTCCATAGCAAAATTTTAAACACTCACCATTCATTCACTCATCCCCCCATTTAAACCCAACTAAGCCTGCATCAGAAAGAAAGGAATCGAACCTTTATCACCAACTCCCAAAGCTGGCATTTTCAACTAAACTACTCTCTGATCCACCCTAAACCGCCCGAATTGCCCCCCGAGACAGCCCGCGTACGAGCTCTAAAACCACAAACAAAGTCAACAACAACCCTCACCCACCAACTATAAGAAATCCCGCCCCCAGTGAATAAAACAAGGCAACACCACTGAAATCCAACCGAACCAAAGACAACCCTCCATTATCAACAGTTCCAACATCCACCAATACCCCAAATACTTCACCTAAAACAGCCCCTACTATAACAACCAACCCCATACCAAACCCATACCCAACAACCCCCCAATCACTTCAACCCTCCGGATAAGGATCCGCAGCCAATGATACCGAATAGACAAACACCACCAACATCCCCCCTAAATAGACCATCACCAGAACCAAAGACACAAAAGACACACCCAAACTCACCAATCATCCGCACCCAGCAACAGATGCCACAACCAATCCAACCACCCCATAATAAGGAGAAGGATTGGATGCAACTGCCAAACCACCCAAAGCAAAAGTCAACCCTAAAATTACAATAATTTTTATCATAGTTCTTGCTCAGCCTCTCTCTAAGATCTACAGCCTGAAAAACTGTCGTTATAAATTTAACTACAAGAACTTTCACTTCACACCATTCATCACTTCAATTCTTTTTATCGTTCACTTTTCCACAACACCACTTTCACCACCACCCCGCTTGTTCTTCTCCCAACTTTCCCTTCTTTAGCCTTTATCCCCCCCCCCTTCCCCCCCCCCGCAGGCGTTTTTCTGCTTATACAGGGTATGTGGTACTTTGCATTACATTTATACACCCCATCAGACACTATGTTATTGCTGGACTTTCCAAATACTTAGCAACTTCTCCTCCACTAAATTCTCAAACACTTTAGCCCACGAGATAATGTGCGGACAGTTCCACCCCCAGACACATCCTTGCTTCAGGTACCATCTAACCCAACTGATCCTACCCAAAACACCCACACAAGCGTCACACAAGATCGACCTTGTTTCCATATACTCAACTACCTTCCTACACACGAGGAATGTCCCAGTACTCCCTTGCATTATCGAAGTCATACCATTCGCCCACCTCCTAAATCAATGATCTTCCAACAGCCTTCAAGCACTCCCAAGCCAGAGAACCTGGTTATCTCTTGATCGTAAACCTCACGAGAACCGAGCTACTCAACGTCAGTTATACTTTCGGTTATTGGCTTCAGGGTCATACTTTCCCTCTTACCCTCGAGGCCCAACTTGCTCTTTTGCGCCACCCGTGGTAATTTCAGGTACACAACTTGGTTACCTCCCTCCTCACTTGCTCCCCACAGGTACAAGTGGTCGGCCTGCATACTCCTCCCTCTGCCTCGTTATCGCGGCATTTTGCCTCCCTTCCCCTTCTCTTCTTCCCGGCGTCTTCAATAAACCCTTCCAGTGCGTAGCAGGAGTTATCTTCCTCTTGACATGTCCATCATATGACCGTCGAGCTACTGAATCCCCTCAAGCGCCCACTGAGTGTCATGGTTGAAGGATAAGTTCGTCGCAAACTTGACACTGATGCACTTTGACCGCATTCATGGCCCCCGCGCCGTTACCTTATTAGGCACTGTATAATGCAATGCTTGCCGGACATGCTTAATTTATTCCCACTTTCTAGGAACTTTCAGCTAAAACACACTTTTTCACCCCCATTTGTTTTTTTTTTTTTCTTTTCTTTTTATCGTGATTTTTTCATTCAATCAACAAAAAAATTAACTGATTTTCCATAGCAAAATTTTAAACACTCACCATTCATTCACTCATCCCCCCATTTAAACCCAACTAAGCCTGCATCAACCCACTCACCATTACCCATCACAAAAAACAAACAAAAATACAAACGACAAAAAAAATCTAAACCCGAT